TCGAAATATGGTTAGGGCTCTAATGTGTCTTGAACTTATATTAAATGCGGTTAATATAAATTTTGTAACATTTTCTGATTTTTTTGATAAAAAACAAAGAAAAGATAAAAAAATAATTGTTACATGTTACTCGTATTATTGTGCTTTTATAAAAAAATTATCATGAGAGTCTCTTGACCTGAATCTTTACAAAGAATAGTATTGTATGGAAATAATTCTTAATAAAATAGGAGCTTTAAATAAAAATGTTAGCGTCTAGATAATAAATAGTAAATTATTAAAAAAATTGATACGTAATAACAATACAAGAAAAGATAAGAAGAAATGCGCCCTCCCCCTAGAGATTTGATACCCTCTCCCACAAAGAAAGTCATAAGACCAACTCCATTCGTAATTCCATCAACTACTTGTCTATCAAAAAAATGAGTTAATTCAGACACTCTTCTCATCCCCCCTGTTAAGTATGTTGCATAAAAAGCGTCTATATAACCACGATTATATGACCAATCATATATTCCATTTATTATCTTATCATAAAAAATTATATTAAGATCTGTTTTAACAAATGAATTAATTAAATCAAAATTTTTCAAAGATGAATAAGGAGGCTTATATAAAAAAAATGCTATAACTATTCCGAGATAGGCTATACTGACTGAAAATACTGCATCTTTCGCAAATTCATACCAATCTGTTAAATTATTATAATTTTGATGTAAAAGGTTTATAGAGGGGGTTAGCCATTTGGATAATATATCCAAATCAACTCCCTTAAAAGGAATTCCTAAGAATCCCACAAACAAAGTAAATATAACCAATATAAGGATAGTAAATAATATAGTATTATCCGATTCATAAGGATACGAAAAAGTCGTCTTATTGACAAAATGAGAAATAGTAATAAAGGGTTGGTTTATGTTTCTTGCATTCTCATCAATTCGATATATCTTCTTTGAAAAAAAAGAAGCACTTTCATTATTCTTCCTTGTTAATAAAGGTAACAAACGAAAAATTTTTTTATTGCCTTTGAAACCTTGTTTACCCCATATAGAAATTGAATAGAGGGAAGTATTTTTTTTGCCGAGGTAATTTTGAAAATGAGCGTTTAAATGCCCTTCAAAAGTAAGTAAATAGATCCGAATCATATAAAACGCAGTTAATCCCGCCGTAGACCAGGCTATTATTGCAAAAATCGGTGAATATAACCAACTATCATTAAGAATTTCATCTTTGGACCAAAAACAAGCAAGAGGCGGAATACCACAAAGAGAAAGTGTACCTAATAAAAAAGCGGTTTTGGTAATTGGTAGATGTTTTTTTAAACCTCCCATAAAAACCATATTTTGACTTTTATTTGGAGAATATCCAACAATAGTTTGCATTGAATGAATAACGGAACCAGATCCTAAAAACAACAATGCTTTCGAATAAGCATGAGTAATCAAATGAAATAAAGCACTTCGATAAGACCCCATACCTAGAGCTAACATCATATAACCCAATTGAGACATTGTGGAATAGGCTAAACCCTTCTTAATGTCTTTTTGAGCAAGAGCTAAAGTAGCTCCCAAAAATACTGTTATTATCCCTATCAAAGAGATTAAATTCATTATGTGAGGTATGCCTATGAAAAGAGGTAGAAGTCGAGCTACAAGGAAAATTCCCGCTGCTACCATAGTAGCGGCATGTATAAGAGCCGAAATAGGAGTTGGCCCTTCCATGGCATCTGGTAACCAAACATGCAGGGGGAATTGTGCGGATTTAGCAGCTGCACCGGAAAATAAAAAAACAGCACATAAAGTAACAAATAAAAAATTTACCTCATTATTATAAATTAAGTTATTAAATATTTGGAATAAATTTCTAAATTCAAAACTACCCGTTATCCAAAAAAAACCCAAAATTCCCAATAATAAACCAAAATCCCCAACACGATTAGTTACAAACGCTTTTTGACAAGCATTTGCTGCAACAGGGCGTGTGAACCAAAATCCTATTAATAGATATGAACACATTCCAACTAATTCCCAAAAAATATAAATTTGTATCAAATTTGAACTAGTAACTAATCCCAACATGGAAGTACTGAAAAAACTCATATAAGCAAAAAATCTCAAATATCCGCGATCATGAAACATATAATTATCACTATAAATCAGAACCATAATTCCAACAGTAGTGATTAATATTGACATAATAGAAGTAAGCGGATCGATTAAGTATCCAAATTCTAAAGAAAAATCATTATTGATAATCCAAGACCAGACGTATTGATAGATAGAACTGCTATTTATTTGCTGAATAGACAGATTGATCGAAAAAATCATGACTATACTTAATAATAAAACGCTCTGAAAAGCCCACATACGACGAAGACTTTTTGTTGCCGCCGGAAAAAGAAGAAGTCCCACCCCGATTAATATAGGAACTGGAAGTGGAAGGAAAGGTATTATCCATGCATATTGATATGTCTGTTCCATAAAAATAAAAGTTTTTTTATTCTTAATTAAATTAATTGCTTCCGCTTCACCGGATCCTACCCCTTTCAAAAGGGGTCAATAAAAAAATCAAAATATGCACTAACTTAAAGAAAAATTTAGCATTTGATATTCTTACTTATTTTGAGTCTTTTCAAAATAGTGCAAATATTAAAATCAAGAAGTTACGCTTGGGTAAATGATATGACCAAGTTACATAAAAAGCGAATACTTATTTTTTAACAAAATATACCCATATATTTAGGAAGATATCGAAAATTACAATATAAATTATTATAAAAATGGTTTTCGTATAGAAAGCATCAGGAATTACACTAAAAAAGTACTTGATTCTGATATGAATCATGGGATTAACTAATGTCATCGGCTTAATAAATCGTTATTTTCATTTTAGTTAGTTTATTCCAACTTATTAAACTAATTCATTATGAGATTCATTGTTTTTTATTTCAATAAAAAATATTTTATTTATTAGAAAACATTAGAATATCCGATAAAATAAACTAAAATTTTTATTTATTGAGAAGGGATAAAAAGATGTATCCTTTAACAGAACAGATTAATTACTAATCTCATTCGAATTTAAAATTTTATTTAGGCGTATTCTTTCCTCAAGTTTGGCTAGTTAATCGAAGAAAGAGTCAAGTTTTTTATTAGGCAAAAGTTGTCTTTTTAAATACTTCGATAGATTTTATTACATATAAATGAAATGTCGACAAATCGATAGATAAATAAATAGTAATTAACGATTCGTTTTGAACAATAAATGTCTTTCACATCCAACTATAACAAGGAGTAGCCTCTTAATTTTGAAATGGCAGTTCCAAAAAAACGTACTTCTAGATCAAAAAAGCGTATTCGTAAAAATATTTGGAAAGGGAAGGCATATTGGTCGACGTTAACAGCTTTGACAGTAGGGTACTCTCTTTTTAGCAGGAAGTCAAAAAATTTGTTGCCCGACAAAAATATAAAAAATATAAAAACGGAAAATTAAGAATTTGTCCATTTTTAGAATTCTAAGAATTCTAAAAAAAAAAAAAAAAAAAAAAAAAAAAGACAATACAATAATAAAGAAATAATACAAGGTTTTACCTTTTTTAAGTATATTTTTTTATTTTGTTGGTGGGGAGTCTTATCTTCCCCATCGACCTATTTGTCATAATTAAAATGCCAATAATAATATATCTATAATAGATAATATTTTTAGTTCAAATTAACGATATAAACTTATTGATTCAATTTTTAAAACTTATATAACTTTCTGACTTCTTCTTTCTCTGAATTACTATCTAGTTCCCATATATCTTTTGTTTTCAGACCAATCAATAAAAGACGTCAGCTGTTGGGATATTATGTACGAACAATGTGTCAATTTGGAATAATCCAAAATGGGGCTCTTTTATATTCATTGATAAAATGCATTTTGTTGGTTAAAATTTATGAAATCAGGTAAATGATAAATAATAAAAAAAAAAAAAAAAGAAAACATTTTGTTTTGAATTCTATCCCTAACGAAAGAGTATAACTATTTAGTTACAAGAGTTCGATGCTCGAAGAGCATAAATAACACTAAATTATAAGATAAATAAAAAGATAAATAAAACGAAACTAAACGAAAATATGAACCTTCAAATCCACCTTTGAACTAATTGATATTTACCAATTTTAATCTTTTTTTCCAAAATTTTTTCATTGAATTTACTCTTTTAATCTTGACGATTGAATATGAATAGGCTATTATAGGTTTGACAAGCCGCTATGGTGAAATCGGTAGACACGCTGCTCTTAGGAAGCAGTGCTAAAGCATCTCGGTTCGAGTCCGAGTGGCGGCATGTCGTCTTCTAAAAGAGATATAATGGATCTTATAATGAATAATGAATTAAATTCCCCATTTCAATTTCTTAATTAAATTAAGGGATTACTCTTTTTTTTTTAGATTTTTATGATATTTTCAACCTTAGAGCATATATTTTCTCATATTTCCTTTTCGATTTTTTCAATTGTAATTACAATTCGGTTGATAAACCTATTGGTCACTGAAATCATAAAACCATATGATTTATCAGAAAAGGGCACGATAACTCCTTTTTTTTGTCTAACAGGATTATTAGTCATTCGTTGGATTTATTCGGGCCATTTTCCACTAAGTGATTTATATGAATCATTAATCTTTCTTTCATGGAGTTTCTCCGTTATTAATATAGTCGCGTATTTCAAAAAAAATAAAAATATAAGCGCAATAACCGCCCCAAGTACTATTTTTACCCAAGGCTTTGCTACTTCGGGCCTTTTAACTGAAATACAGAAACCTGTAATATTAGTACCTGCACTCCAATCGGAGTGGTTAATAATGCACGTAAGTATGATGATATTGAGCTATGCGGCTCTTCTGTGTGGATCATTATTATCAGCTGCATTTCTAGTCATTACATTTAGAAAGAAAAGTAATCAGTTATTAAGATTAATTGAGTTATTTTCATTTGACGAAATACAATACAGAAATAAAAGAAGTAATATTTTAAGAAATACTTCGTTTTTTTCTGCTAAGAATTATTACAAGACCCAATTGATTCAACAGTTGGATTATTGGAGTTATCGTGTGATTAGTCTAGGGTTTCTCTTTTTAACCATAGGTATTCTTTCGGGAGCAGTATGGGCTAATGAAGCCTGGGGATCGTATTGGAGTTGGGACCCAAAAGAAACTTGGGCCTTTATTACTTGGATCGTATTCGCTATTTATTTACATGTTCGAACAAATAAGAATATCCAAGGTGCAAATTCCGCAATTGTGGCGGCTCTAGGCTTTCTTATAATTTGGATATGCTATTTCGGAGTCAATCTATTAGGAATAGGGCTACATAGTTATGGTTCATTTACGTTAACGTCTAGTTAAATTCAAGAAAGCTTCTTACGAATACAAACTAAGTAGAGTACAGTGTATAGAAAAAACTTTGTATGAACTGGCGAGAACCGCGCGAATCACTCCACTACTGGATTCACTCGGTTCTCGCAAAGACCGCGCATATCTAATTAAACTTTATTTTTTTGCTTACTTTAAAAGAATATAAAAAGCATTCTTTCTTCAGTATATAACTTTATAAAATTATCTAATTTTTTATTTAGGAAAACTATCTATAAAAAAATTAGATAAAATAACCTCAACTTTATCAACTGATAGCGAAATAACAAAATCCGGGTACATCCCAATGCCTATTACAGGTAGAAAGATAGAGATTGAAACAAATAACTCGCGGGGTCCAAAATCAAAAAGATAAGAATTGGGAGCATTAAATAACTTGTATCCATAGAACATCTGGCGTAACATAGATAATGAATAAATAGGGGTTAATATCATTCCAATTGCGATTAAAAAAGTCATTAGTATTTTTGGCATTAAAAGATATTTTTGACTGGTAATTATTCCCCACAATACTATCAATTCTGCAATAAAACCACTCATACCTGGTAATGCAAGGGAGGCCATGGAAAAGATACTGAACATCGTAAAGATTTTTGGCATTGGGATCGCTACTCCGCCCATTTCGTCGAGATAAACAAGACGGATTCTATCATAAGTTGTTCCTGCCAAGAAAAACAGTGCTGCCCCAATAAATCCGTGAGAGATTATTTGTAAAATGGATCCATTGAGCCCTGCATCCGTTATAGAACCAATTCCTATAAGTATGAAACCCATATGAGATACAGAGGAATAGGCTATTCTTTTTTTTAAATTACGTTGGCCGGAAGATGTTGAAGCTGCATAGATTATTTGTATTGTGCCTATTATCATCAACCAAGGAGAAAATATAGAATGAGCGTGAGGTAATAATTCCATATTAATCCGAATCAATCCATATGCTCCCATTTTTAATAAGATTCCGGCTAAAAGCATACAAGTACTGTAATGGGCTTCTCCGTGGGTATCTGGTAACCATGTATGGAGAGGTAGAATCGGTGATTTGACAGCAAAAGTAATAAAAAATCCAATATAAAATATTATTTCCAAGGTCAAGGGATACGGTTGATTAATTGATGTTTCAAAATCTAATGTTGGCCCATTAGAACCATATAAACCAAGACCCAGAGCTCCCATTAATAGGAAAACAGAACCTCCCGCCGTGTACAAAATAAATTTTGTTGCCGAGTACATACGTTTCTTTCCTCCCCACATGGATAGAAGTAGATAAACCGGAATTAATTCTAACTCCCACATGATGAAAAAAAGTAAAAGGTCCCGAGAAGAAAACGATCCTATTTGAGCGCTATACATTGCTAACATTAAAAAATAGAATAATCTAGAATCTCGAGTAACTGGCCAGGCCGATAAAGTAGCTAAAGTAGTGATAAATCCCGTTAGTAAAACGGGTCCGATAGAAAGTCCATCTATTCCTAATTTGCAATGTAAATCAAAAAAATTGATCCATTTATAGTCTTCCACTAGTTGCATTAATGGATCGTCCGATTGGAAATGATAACAGAATGCATAGGTTGTTAGAAGGAGCTCTAAAATAGATATACAAATAGTATACCACCTAATTACCCTATTCCCTCTATGGGGAAGAAAGAAAATTAAGGAGCCCGCAGATATTGGTAAAAATACAATTATTGTTAACCAAGGAAAATAATTCGTGGTAAAGACAAGATACACTTGGGCCAGAAAACCCGTGCTAAAAACCTTTTTTGCGCACGTGTTTTCTCGGTAAAAAGAAATCAAATGGATTCAAGTATAGTTTTCGGTAACATATCAATAAGCTAGACCCATGCTGCGAGTTGTTTCATGCCATAAATAAACCCGAACACTCAAAAAATCCGTTGGACAGGCGGATTCACATCTCTTACAACCGACACAATCCTCTGTTCTTGGAGCAGAAGCAATTTGTTTAGCTTTACATCCGTCCCAAGATATCATTTCTAACACATCTGTGGGGCAGGCGCGAACACATTGAGTACACCCAATACATGTATCATAAATCTTTACTGAATGTGACATTTGATCTATACA